GATCCTTCTAGAAAGAAGGGAAGGGTGGGATTCTAACAATCTTTCTAGTTACTTCGTTCTTTATTTCTATTTTTGAGAATCCTTAGGAAAAATTTGTTCTTTTTCCACCGAGCTAAGAAAAAAAAGGGGTGTCGATGCCTCTAGTAAACTAAAGTGATCGTTTAATAGCTATTTTGCTTCAATCTATCCTATCAAAAAAAAAAAGAAGATTTAGTTACGATTAGAAATAGACTTTTCTATCTTTATCCATGGATCCTTTACTCATACTTATTCAATTGGAAGTTTTGATCCAATAAAAAAATTATGTTTCGTAATTTCATAATCCAATTTTTCAATTTATAATTGACTTTTGGAGACAAATCACGAGAATGTATATTATTCCTCGAATATTTCATTGAGAGGTAAAGGATTAAATCCTTTTAAGAAATAAAGTTTTTAATCGGAATATAAATCAAACCGAAAGACCCCTTAACTATTGACGGGGTTAATAGAACGAATCACACTTTTACCACTAAACTATACCCGCTACAATATTATTATTGTATATAAACAGACTCTTTGTCGAACAAGGGACTCTGGTGTCCTCAAGATAGGATGAGAAAAAATCCTGAAAATGAGAGCGTTGCCGTTTTTCGTTAGAAGACTTGATAAAATTAGAAAGAGGGATCCTCATTACCCTTGGTTTTTTTTCTTTTTATTATTTAGCCAAAATTCTTTGGCTATTAAGAAATCAAAATAGTGAAGAAGTCAGAAAAGAAAGAATAGAAATGCCTTTTTTATTATATTATTAGGAATAGAAATAGTCCTTTTCTGCTTCGGATTATTCTTTTACTTTAGATTTCAAAAAATACCAAGATTTTTTTCTACAGCAAGCAAAGGAGATTGCGGAATTATAGGAATCGTAGATAATCATAGATAAAAAAAATGGATTGGATTTGAAAAAAAGAGCCCGGCCGGGTCGGGCTGACCAGGCCAAGCTGTGGAAATTCGAACTTAAAAAAGCCCGTCTTTTTTTTAATATGAAAAAGATATTTTGATATTTCTATAAAAAAAATGGAATGAAATTTTTGATAAAAGTGGTATCTATAGAATAATCTATTTATTGAAATTTCTATTTCAAATAGATTAGATAAAATCTATCTATATATAGATAATAAGAAAGTATATATAATAAGAAAGAATAAAAAAAAGAGCTTTTTTTTTCAAGCATTATCATTCTTTTTTGAGAACTGTAACATAGTCATTATTATTTTTCAATTAGGAGAGATGGCTGAGTGGACTAAAGCGTCGGATTGCTAATCCGTTGTGCGAGTTATTCGTACCGAGGGTTCGAATCCCTCTCTTTCCGTTTCGATTTTTGACAGTGGAATCGATCAAACAAATCCTAATAACATTTAATGTTAAATGAAGGAAGAAACCCCACTTTTTTTGTTTTATTCTTCGCGCCCGGGATTACGTCCTGGATCATTAGATAGGAATCCGAAGATGAAGAGCGAAACAAAGAATATTACTACGGTGTAAACAAAGAGTTTGAGAGTAAGCATTACACAATCTCCAAGATCATTAAAAAAAAAAGAGAGAATAGATTCCCTATTTTTAGACCACATATCCTATCTCGTTGACCTTGACACCAAGAAATCAAGGAAGCAATTTCTTTCTAGAAATTGTAGAAATAGAAAAGAGTTTCAAAAATGTATTTATTTGCAATAAGAATGGAGCTTTTCATGACAAAAAACGCCTTTCTATAGTGAGTGGTGGACTCCAAGTCTAAGTAGTCTTTTTGATTAAAAACGGGTTGGAATGAGGAAATGGGGTAACCCAGATTTATCACGGCTATCAAAAAATTTCAAAGTTTGAATTGAGGGTTCCTTCATACTGTCAGACCGATACTTATCTGATTTTGTCTCTGATTTTCTCAATTGTTAGAATTTTTTTCTCGAATAAATCATGAATTTTTCTAGGACAGTATTAAGGATCTCATCGAAAACTTACAGCGGCTTGCCAAACAAAGGCTAAGAGAAAAAAGAGAAGAGGTATTACTGGCATAACATCGACGATTGGATTCAAAAAAGCATAGGCTTCGGGCAATTTGGCGAATAAAAAACTATCCGAAAACGGCGTAGAATTAAAACAAAAACTGATCAAATTAAAGATATTAAGCATAACAAATTCATTTTTTTTTCTTGGATATTATTTTGATTAAGTTATTAATCTATTTTGAGATAAGGAAAAAATAAAGAAAGGAAAATCAGTCTGATTAAAAAAAAAACACATATTTCTTTGAACTCATCCAATCAAAAAAGCCCTTCCATTTTGATTTTAGAAGAGAATTGAAGAAATGAGACTTTCATACAATATCTTAATTGAATTCCATATAATGATCAATAAATTCGGTTGAATTCTATATCTAGATGTGTTAAAATCCTAACAATAAACTAATCTATTTCATAGATTTTAGGAATTCGAATTGACGAAAAAGGAATACCCATATTACTCTTTAGTAGTTTTAAATAGAAATCAAAATGGGGCGTGGCCAAGTGGTAAGGCAACGGGTTTTGGTCCCGCTATTCGAAGGTTCGAATCCTTCCGTCCCAGAGTATACTTGTTTTCTATATCAGAATAAAGATAAAAGAAAAAAAGAGGATCTTTCTTAACTGCCTTTTAAGATAAGATCAAAAAAAGGGCATTCTTTTATGATTCATCATTCCCATAAAAATCAATTGGGAGAGTAGATAGGGGTTAATCAGTAATGTAAGAAAGATATCAATTTGAATATCTGTCTATGCCCAGCCCAAATCTTTTTGATAAAAAATCAAATTAGATACGAAAAGATGTTTTTTTTCTTTGAACCTCTTAGGTTATTTGGTGTTTGGTTCTAATGAATAATTGTAATTCTATTAACAATTGACGTGAGTGTGATTCATATCTCCCATCCGCTCTACTTTCGAGAAAGATTAGTTGGACCTCAAGCCAAAGAAGCCTCGAAAAAAAGGAGGGAATGTTTATACACAGAGATTGCTAACCTAATAGTGCCATTTTTTTTATCCAATTCAATTTTTAAAAATTGGATTTCTTTTTCTATCTAACTATCCCATTTAAATCATCGACGGTTCGATTTGAATCTCAATTCAATATATATGGATATGGATTTCTCTCTCTTATGGTGATCAAATACAATTTATGGATCAAACTTTATTGAAATCGAATAGGAAATTTTTTCAATTCAATATAAATATTGAATTGAAAAAATATTAGATTGTCGAATCTATATCTATCGACTTATTTGAAGATGCAACCAACGTAAGGCGGATTCAAAAAGATTCGTTTTTTTATTTATTTGCTTTTATTTAAAATTGAGAATATTTCTGCTATATTTTTATTTTTGTAATAAATTTGTAATAAAAAAGAAATAGATATCTATTGTATTCATAGAAAATAGGGTTAATTTAAATTATTACTGAGATTTTTTCTTCATCATAAATTATCTATTTCTTTATTATTTTCATATATTATTATTTTCATATAGAAGAATCAAATAAGTTTAATATTAAGTATATTAGGAAGAGCTATAGATTACTACGTACTGACTGAACCGATGACTATTCATGATTTCGTAATTCAATCAATTACTTACACACCTATTAAAAACCGGAGGAATCTTATGTTATGGTAAAACTTCGTTTGAAGCGATGTGGTAGAAAGCAACGTGCGACTTGAAGGACATGATCGATTTGCTGTGGATATTAAAACAAACCACCACCTTTTATTATATAGAAATTATTATATAGAAATGAAGGTGCTCTTGGCTCGACATTCTTTTCTACTCTTTTCTATCAGAACCCGTGTTTTTGTTGGGTTGGGATATAAACAGTATAAGGTGGAGCTCGAGTAGAAAATTTTGATTTGATTTTTAAAGGGAAAGGATCTAGGGTTAGTTAAGGTAAATCAAATCAATAAGTTGGAACAACTTCGTACATAAGTCTATTTTTGATATAGAAATGGAAAGGGTCTGACTCAAAGCATTTTCAAATAAAAAAAAAGCAAACTAGTTAGAATTGGTAAAGCTCTTTCGATCAAAAGATTCTCATGCGGGAATCAATTGTTCATACGATTCCTTGATAGAAAGAGATCACAAACACAAAAAAGAGAAAAAAGGGGCATGTTGCTGCCATTTTTTGAAATGATTAAAGATCTCCGAAGTAATGTCTAAACCCAATGATTCAAGTTAAAGGATCCTGGAACAAGGAAATACCGTTTTCCATTGTCTCAATCACCAGATCAGAATAAAGAATCAAACTAGATTCTAAATAAGACAAACAAAAAGGGGTTAGAGACCACTCAATAAAAAAAATAGCTAAGGATTTTTGGAGCTATTTGAGAGTTATCCAACTTGAGTTATGAGAGTACGAATGTTTTTTGCTTTTTCTTAAAAATGAAAAATAAGAAAGAAGGAAAAAGAAAGAGTAAAAAGAAGGAGTTAAATGTCCCATGGATTTGCTGGATTATGGATCGATTTGACATTCTAATTTCGTGTACACATAGATATCACTTAACTTCTAATCATTTTTTCTTGAGCCGTACGAGGAGAAAACTTCTTATACGTTTCTGGGGGGGGTGTTTATTTTTATTATTCAATTCCATCTATTCTATCCCAATGAGCCTTTTATCGAATCGTTGCAGTTGATGTTCGATCCCGAAGAGAAGGAAGAGATCTTCGAAAAGTGGGTTTTTATGATCCGATATATAATCAAACCCATTTGAATGTTCCTGCTATTTTATATTTTCTTGAAAGGGGCGCTCAACCTACAGGAACTGTTCATGACATTTTAAAGAAGGCGGGGGTTTACGGAACTTCATTTTTTTTTAGTTAAAAAAATTTCATTCATTTTTAATTAATGAAATACAATTTTTTTTAATAAAATACAAAAAAGAGGGTGTGGGTGTGGATGACTCATATAGAGCTTTGAATCAATTTTTCTTTATTATTTCCTCCCCCTCCTTTGCTCTATTTAGTGTGTTTTCTTAGTATTTTATTTCTTATAATAAAATACTAAGAAAACACACTAATCAAAAAATTGAAATTTATTTTTTAATTTGATTCTTATAGTTTTTTATATTCTTTGATAATCATTTATATTAAACAGTCACAATCATATTGACAACAATGTATCAAACAAATATAATTCGATCGTAGATAAATAGATCCATTTCTATTTATCCTTATTCATGCCGCAGAGATTGGGTTTTTACTTATGGATTCTTTGAATTTGTTGTGATACAAGAAATGAGATTTTTTGCCTGATAGAAGAAGTTTTTTAATAAATAAAAATGGTTAACACAAGAAGTGTTTTATCAATTTTGACTTTTTCTAGTTCTATTTTTTATTTTTAGCGGATCTGAACGAATGCTTAGAATCGAGTAGAAATTTGAAAATTATTTAATTTCTTACTAATTGAATGTTTTGATTGTGTTATGAAATTCCACATTTTTGATTCCGGTTCTATCTCCATATTCTATTTCTTTTTGGGGTTGCTAACTCAACGGTAGAGTACTCGGCTTTTAAGTGCGGCTAGCTTCTTTTACACATTTTTATGAAGAAAGGGATTCGTCCATACCATCGGTAGAGTTTCTAAGACCGCGACTGATCCTGAAAGGAATACATGGAAAAAATAGCATGTCGTATCAATAAAGAATTTAAAGTTTGGTCGAGTGAATAAATGGATAGAGTCCTAGGGACCAAATTATGGGAAAACTAAAAGCAACGAGCTTCTTTTCTTAATTTGATTTGAATGATTACCCGATCTAATTAACTGTTAAAACTAAATTAGTGCCTAATGGGGTAAAGACCTTTCTCATGAGTGGATTATTGATTTTTTTTGAGTCCTAACTATTCTATTAGTTATTCCCTATTTCTTAGGGATTAAGCATGAATGTGTAAAAGAAGCAGTATATTGATAAAGAGAACATTTTTTTTTTTCTAAAATCAAAAGAGCGATTAGGTTGAAAAAAAGAATAAAGGATTTCAAAACATCTTCTTATTTTAGAACAAACATACATCAATTAAATGAAAAAGGAGAGTGTAGAGAATCCGTTGACGAATCCACCTATCTTCGAGGTATTTATTTTTGTTTATTCTTACTATGATAATACCTTGATTTGACTCTATCGCACTATGTATCATTTGATAACCGATTAGATCCCCCACCCTTGCTTTGGTTCAAATTGAGTTTGAAATGGAGGAATTTCAACAACTATATTTAGAACTAAATAGATCTCGCCAATATGACTTCCTATACCCGCTGATTTTTCGGGAGTATATTTATGGGCTTGCTCATGATTATGTTTTCAATAGAAATAAATCATCAATTTTGTTGGAAAGTGTGCGTTATGACAATAAATCCAGTTCACTAATTGTGAAACGTTTAATTACTCGAATGTATCAAGAGAATCCTTTGTTTATTTCTGCTAATGATTCGAAACAAAATCAATTTTTTGGGCACAATAACAATAATCATTTGTATTCTCAAATAATATCGGCAGGATTTGCAGTCATTGTGGAAATTCCATTTTCTCTACAAGTAGTGTCTTATTTACAAGGGAAAGAAGTAGCAAAATCTCATAATTTAAAATCAATTTATTCAATATTTTCTTTTTTAGAGGACAAATTCTCACATTTAAATTCTGTGTTAGATGTAGTAATACCCCACCCCATCCATCTTGAAATCTTGGTTCAAGCCCTTCGCTACTGGTTAAAAGATGCCTCTTTTTTGCATTTATTACGGTTTTTTTTCTACGAGTATTTTAATTTGAAGAGTCTTAGTACTTCACAGAAATCCATTTCTATTTTTAATCCAAGATTCTTTTTCTTCCTATATAATTCTCATATATGTGAATGCGAATTTATTTTCCTTTTTCTCCGTAATCAGTCCTATCATTTACGATCAATATCTTATGCAACCTTTCTTGAACGAATCTATTTCTATGAAAAAATCAAACATCTTGTAGAAGTCTCTTCGAATGATTTTCAGAACAACCTATGTTTGTTCAAGGATCCCTTCATACATTTTGTTAGATATCAAGGAAAATGGATTCTCGCTTCAAAAGATACGTCTCTTCTGATGAATAAGTGGAAATATTACTTTATAAATTTATGGCAATATCATTTTTACGTACGGTCTCAATCAGGAAGGGTCCGTATAAAGCAATTATGCAAATATTCTCTTGACTTTCTAGGTTATCTTTCAAATGTGCAATTAAATCCTTCCGTGGTACGGAGTCAAATGCTAGAAAACTTATTTCTAATAGATAATACTATAAAGAAGTTGGATACAAAAATTCCAATTATTTCTATGATTGGAGCATTGTCGAAAGCAAATTTTTGTAACGCATCGGGGCATCCCATTAGTAAGCCAACCTGGGTTGATTTGCCAGATTCGGATATTATCGACCGATTTGTGCGTATATGCAGAAATTTTTCTCATTATTACAGTGGATCCTCAA